GAAGAGAAAAGTCATACAAAGTTATATACAAATCACTACCCCCTTTTTTGTATTTCCTTAATTTATTTCCTTAATTGAATTTCGGTTGATTAAGACGAAGTTCCTTAAAAACCTCTGCCTTCTTTAAAATATCCTGAACAGTTTCTGTAGGTTGAGCCCCTTTTTCAAGGAAATATAAAATAGCAGGAACATTTAAATAAGTTTGATTCTTTATCGGATCATAAAAACCCACTTTCTGAAGATCTTTTCCTTCTCTTCGGGATCGAACATCAATTGCAACGATTCGATAGACGGCTCATTGGGATAGATGTAGATGAACAACACCCCCCCTAGAAACGTATAGGAAGCTTTCTCCTCGTACGGCTCGAGAAAAATGATTGATTCGAAGTTTTGTCTCTGTATGGAATTCTATCTAAGAAATGACAACTGGATCCATAAAATGATCAAAGCAATTAAAGATCTAAGTCTTTTTTTCTTCGTTCTTCCTTAAAATGAAAAAGAAACCATTCATACTCTCATAACTCAAGTTGGATAACTTTCAAACAGTTCAAAGGAAAATCTTTCGGCACTTTCATTTATTGAGCGGTCTTTCCTCCTTTTTTGTTTGTCTCGTTTAAAATCGGATTCTTCAGTCTGATCCAGTTATTAAGACAATTAAAAAGGTGTTTCCTTGTTCTGGGATCCTTTATCTTTGTTTTATTTTAAATCATTGGGTTTAGACATTACTTCGGTGCTTTTTAATCCTTTCAAAATGGCAGCAACATACCCTTTTTGCGATTTTTATGAAAGAATCCTACAAGATGATGGATTCCCTCGTGAAACACTTTGGATCGAAAAAGTTTGATCAATTCCAATAAATTTTTTCATTTTAAACTTGCTCGAATTGGATTCTTTCGATTTCCATACCTAAGATATATTTACGAAGTTGTTTCAATTTTTTTATTGATTGGCATTAACCCTAGACCCTTGCCCCGAGAAATAAATTAATACTTTCTACTCGAGCTCCATCATGGACTATTTACATTCCAAGACAACAAAAAACGAGGGGTTCTAGTGAAACAGAACCCATGATGTCGAGCTAAGAGCACCTTCATTCCTACAAAAAATGGTGGATGTACAAATCCACAACGGATCGTGTCCTTCAAGTCGCACGTTGCTTTCTACCACATCGTTTCAAACGAAGTTTTACCATAACATTCCTCTAAGAACCGGTATGGAATTGATTCAATTATGGAATCATGAATAGTCATTGGTTGGGCTGATGTATAAACACCATAATCTAAAGTATTTTCTATATCTTCTATATCTATAGTCTATAGATATAAATAATACTATAGATATAGGTGGATAAATATTTTTCTGAAGAAGTCTTAGTAAGACCCCATCGCTAATATTAAATTGTCTAACATTATAATATTAATTAATAAATATATATAATAAATAATTTATTTATATAAATAAAATAAGACGAATAAACGATAAAATAAGACGAATAAACGAATTCTTTTTGATTCTGCATCTTCACGTGACTTAATAGGAGAGAAAGATTCAGCTTCTAAGGAATGATTTAAACTATTTCTCTTTCGAAATTTCGAATCAATTTCGAAAGTTCCCCTCTCGACATCATTATTCCAAGAAAATTTGATAGTTAAAAATAACTTTTGATCATCTTAGGAAAAAAGATAAGTCTTTTTTTTTTTCATCTGATTGATAAAATCCAAAGAATGGGGAGGGTTTCCTATCTATCAATTCGATCAAATAGACTGAGCAATTGTCACTGTTTATAGATATTGAAATGAACGCCTTCCCATCACTGATTAACTCCTATCTACCCCATTCTATGGGACTGATGCAGCATAAATCAAAAGAAGGGGATGTCCTAGTCTTTTTTATTTTTACGAAATGCGAGCTGTCTGGGCACAAAGCCAAACAAGCCCAGATTAAGTCCAGTTTTTGCCCCTTTTTTTCTATTTTAGCCTACCTCATTGATTAAGAATTAAGAGACTTAGTGAATTGAATTAGTACCAAAAACCCCCTCTTGGCGAAAAGTCAAGAAATCTACAAAAAAGAAAATTGAATCTAATTAGGCTAATTTAGGGGGTAGAGAATATGAGATAGGGAATATGGATTCTTTCGTATCTCGATTCAGTTTTTGAAAAAAAAACGATTCATCGAAGAAAAAAATCAGAAACAACAATCACATTCCAGCTAACATTTCGATTTTAAACAGAACATTGTTAAAAAAGCAATCTATATTGTCAGAGAATATATATGTTCTGGGACGGAAGGATTCGAACCTCCGAATAGCGGGACCAAAACCCGTTGCCTTACCACTTGGCCACGCCCCATTTAGATTTCTATGCGATACTAATAAAGTATATTGCTGGTTTTGTTTGTTTGTCAACTCTAGCCCAAATATCTATAGAATCGATTAGATTGGTATTCGGATTTTTCTATGTTTTTGGTATGTGTAGATATAGAATTCAACTTAATTTATTGA